AATCGGAAGGTTCTTTCTTGACCTAACTAGAAAAATGCGGATTTCTGGAAAGATACAAAATAGACCTTCTAACGAAAAAGAGAATAGAAAAGACTAGTCTTAGAATATAGTTGAACCAAAACACCTATTTTTTTTTCGAGTGATCATGTGATAACTTTTTGTTCTCATTCATTCAAGATATTATATCAGTGAACCTATTACGGAATCTAATTAGTTAAAATCAAAGTAAAAGTTTTATAAGATTACTGTTCGCTCTAAAATATAAAATTGATTCGATACAAAAAAAAAAAAAAGAAATGCTAAAAAGAGGAATAATTTGATAATTTCATTCCATAATGATTCGAAAAGAGTTTCATTTTAAAACTAAATTAAATGACCCAGTTCTTATTATTAGTTTATAAGTTGAGTTGAAAAATTATCCAAGCATGAATTCCCTGATTGGCGGTATGGGTAGATGTTACAGATGATGAATCCATTTGTTTTTATACAGTTGTGACTTTATCTTTGTTAGTGCTGTCTATAATGATAGATCAATCAAAACCTTTCAATTGGTATTTTTTTTATATCCTATTTTGCAAAAAAGGAAACTCAGGTAAGTGCTTTTTTATAAACATATGTATAAAAAGAACATATTTCATTTAGCTCCTTCATGCCTACCATAACTAGTTATTTCGGTTTTCTACTGACGGCTTTAACTATAACCTCAGTTCTATTTATTGGTCTCAGCAAGATACGACTGATTTGAAATTCATTGCACAATTCATAAAAGGAAATCTTTCCGCGAACTTCTGTGTATTTATAGTTACTTACCGTGTCAATTGCCAATTCTTGGTCATTGAGATTCATGGTAATTCGGATTAATATTTAGGTATAGATATTACCTCTTTTTTTCTCCTTTCAAACAAATTGAAATGATTGAAGTTTTTCTATTTGGAATCGTGTTAGGTCTAATTCCTATTACTTTGGCTGGATTATTTGTAACTGCATATTTACAATACAGGCGTGGCGATCAGTTGGACCTTTGATTAATTAATATCTCTTTTTTTGATTGACCTCCTCCTTTCTTTAATATCCAGGAGGTCAAATTCAGATTGCCGTTCCAGTTCGTGCTTCAGCCGAATTCGATCGAAGAAGATCCGAATCACGCTCTGTAGGATTTGAACCTACGACATCGGGTTTTGGAGACCCACGTTCTACCGAACTGAACTAAGAGCGCTTTCTTATCATAAAAAAGAAGACTGTAAAGAAAAGGATTGGCCCCAATACATCTTGTATGCATACACGATATAGTATCATAACAATGAAAGATTCTATATGATATGTCCAATGTGAATTGAGTCCAATGTGAATTGATCTCAAAAAATCCCTCGTTACTGCTCAAAGGAGCAGTAATAGGTAGGGATGACAGGATTTGAACCCGTGACATTTTGTACCCAAAACAAACGCGCTACCAAGCTGCGCTACATCCCTTCCATTGGTCTACAGTGTCATTGTAGAGAATTCTTGTCTTGTTTTCCACATCGTTATCTCCTCTATTAAAATCTAGAATTTTTATGTCCATTTCGTCTTTTTGGTCTCATTTAACATATAATAATAGTAAAATACTTCTATCTATACGAAAAATGGAATGGAACCCCTAGGAAAAATAAATGAGTCTTTTGGGGGAATATTGGGGAAGAAAGGACGTTTTTTTCTGTATTTAACAAAAAGTAAATCTTATTTACTGGATGATTGTACATTTCAATATGTTTCTGTATTACAATAAAATGAAGGAGGTTTTTCAATGCGAGATCTAAAAACATATCTTTCCGTAGCACCGGTACTAAGTACTCTATGGTTCGGTTCTTTGGCAGGTTTATTGATAGAGATTAATCGTTTTTTCCCGGATGCGTTGACGTTCCCCTTTTTTTCATTCTAGTTATTGACGTGGGAAAGAATAAAGAAGATTAGAGATACAATTAAATACCAGCCCCCCTCTTTTCTCTTTTTTCCCTTTTTTAGAATAAGGGAGGAAAGAGAAAGAATAAAAGTGCATTCAACAGTTGCGAGACTCGGGTTCAGGTTGGAATTCAATTAATATGAAATTTCTATGTATTCAATTTCTATGGAAGTAGAATACAAACTGTGGTTCTAGGGAAAGAGTATTATACAAGATACTTATATGAAATACTGTACTGTGATTTGAAATCTAGTTAAGAAATCTTTCTATCTTATTTGCTATATTTATTGTAGTGAAATCTTGCATAAGAGGATAGCAAGTTACAAATTCTATATTTGTTTTTTCCTTCCTTTCTTCTTTTTCGTTTCGGATTGAAAGAGGAAGAGTTGAGTAAATGAAAAATCCAAAGGAGGTTCATGGCCAAGGGTAAAGATGTGCGAATACCGGTTCTTTTGGAATGTACCGCTTGTGTTCGAAACGGTGTTAATGTTAATAAGGCATCAACGGGCATTTCCAGATATATTACGCAAAAGAACCGGCACAATACGCCTAATCGATTGGAGTTGCGAAAATTCTGTCCATATTGTTACAAACATACGATTCACGGGGAGGTAAAGAAATAGATCGAACCCAGCACCTGCACCCTTATCTTACAAGGAAACGGAAAAAATGACATTATATATAGAACATATTTAACATAGTTAAAGATAATTATAAACAAACCAAATCCTATTTTTTTTATTCTAATTAGAGATACGGCTGAAATAGGATTTTAGGGATAAGAAATAAACTAACCAAACCATGGATAAATCCAAGCGAACTTTTCTTAAATCCAAGCGATCTTTTCGTAGGCGTTTGCCCCCGATCCAATCGGGGGATCGAATTGATTATAAAAACATGAGTTTAATTAGTCGATTTATTAGTGAACAGGGAAAAATATTATCTAGACGAGTGAATAGATTGACCTTGAAACAACAACGATTAATTACTATTGCTATAAAACAAGCTCGTATTTTATCTTTGTTACCTTTTCTTAATAATGAGAAACAATTTGAAAGAACCGAGTCGACCACTAGAACTCCTAGTCTTAGAGCCAGAAAAAGATAGGTTTACTTTTTCTTCACTTGAATTTGAATTCCCATCCGAACTCAAACAGGGATTTCTATTTTGTTGGAAAAATCCAAGAATCCGGATTGAATTCTCGTGTCGTAAGAAAAAAAAATAATAATCTGGGAAGAATAAATTTTTTTATTGAACGTGTTGATTCATATTTATTTTGACTACTTTCTCATATTTTATCATATTCTATTCATTTTTATTCGACCTTCCCGGAGTTCATTCTCCGGGCAACTCCGTTTAACCGGTGGATTCCTTCCAACCTACTTCTTTTATGATCTCATTGGAAATCATATAAAGACAATTCCTATTTGATATAGCTATTTGTGCAAGTATTTTACGATTAAGAAGCAACTGTCTCTTGTACAGACCGTTTATTAATCTACTATAACTATAGCATACCCCCCTTTCACGAATTGCTGCATTTATTCGAGTGATCCACAAACGACGAAAATTGATTTTTTGCCTATCCCTATCCCGATGAGCCGAAACCAAAGCTCTTATTTTTTGTTGAGTAATAGTTCGAGTAAGTCTTGAATGAGCCCCTCGAAAGCTTGATGCAAATAAACGAATTTTTGTTCTACGTCTCCGAGCGATATATCCCCGTCTAATTCTGGTCATTGAATAAATGAAACTTTCACGAATAACTAATAGATTTCCTTTCTTTCAGTTATTCTTTTGCCCCTTTCCTAGTATATTAATAACAAAACGGATTTTTCCAATGTATAAACTAAAAATTCCAACGGCTTTGGCTACTATAACCTTCCCAACCACGATTTTTCATTTTTTATAGGCGTTTCACCTCGAAATACGAAATTGTACTATACTAGGTATTAAAAAAAAAATAGCAATGATAAAGAAATAGTGGATTCCATCGTTTCTATGGTTACTTTTTAAACGGTGAGGTCTTCTCTATACACCGGAGCCTTTACTTCATTTAATCGATGTTATTGCTAACTTGTATAGTTCACATTCTTCGGCTCTACCCATGAATTATCCAGTAATAGGTCTTTCACAACGAGCTCTACCTATACAGTAACGGTATTTAATTATGAAGGTTGGCTGGGTAGCTGACCCTGTTAGTCCGTTCTTGCAAGAGGGGTCTATATTAACTAAGATTTCCTCCGCTTAATGGATAACCATTTGCTACCAATGGAGAATTGCTTCTCATCTTGAATTAAGGTGAGTGGATTTACACCAATAGAAACCATAAATTTCATACACAATAAAAGGGATATGCTCCATTTTCTTATTTTTATTAGATAGGAAATGTAGTTCGTTTTTCCGTTTTATCCTATTTGATCATTGATATTCGAACATTGCTCTCTTTCCTTTGTTCTAGTTCATGATCTGAACGAGTCGCACATACACCCTAGTACATGTTCCTCGACGCTGAGGGCATCCCCGAAGCGCGGGGGATTTTGTGACATTTCTAATTGGCTGTCTTGTATTTCTAATAAGTTGTTTAATCGTTGGCATGTTGAATCATATACATAATGGGCTGGTTTAGATCGATCCTAACCGCATGATTATGAATTCCTTTTATTCAATATCAATAGAATAGTAAATAAAAGTCATAATTAATATGAAACTTGGCAGGGGTAATTTCAAATCACGAATTGACGCGAAATCCAGGGTATTCTCATTCAACCGCTACAAGATCCACAATTCCATAAGCTTGGGCTTCTGTTGCTGACATAAAAACATCTCTTTCCATGTCTTCGGAGACAACCCATAGGGGTTTGCCCGTTCTTTGTACATAAACCCTTGTCAGGGTTTCGCGTAGTTTCAGCAGTTCTCCCACTTCCAGGATGAATTCTCCCGTTGCTACTTCAGAAAAAGAACCAGCAGGTTGATGGATCATTACCCTGATGATATAAGATAATAAAAGGTTTCTCTATTTCGCATGATGAGGGGAAGATAAAAGAAAGATAAAAGAATAACA